ATTAATCAAAAGGGGTGTATCCGTTGAAGCCAGACTGGATTTTCCGTGATGTCTAACATAATGCATGAAAAGATCCTGAAGGATCCATAGGCCATCATGAGGAAGCACTTCTTCTATAGGATGCTTTATTTTTACATAGAAAAAAATTCGCTCAAAAAAGATACCAGAAGATGTTAATCGTAAATGAGAAGATTGGTTGCAGAGAAAAAGTAAGACGGATTCATATTCACAAACATGAGAATTATACAGAAACAAAAAAAATCTTGGATTACTCTTTGAAAAAATAGAAATATAGTTATTTTGAAATTTTTTTGGAATAAAAAAACTATTACAATTATAATACTCTTGAAGAAAAAGCCCTAATAAATGCAAAGAAGAGGCATCTTTTACCCAATATCGAAGGGTTTGAACTAAGATTTGCAGATGAATCGGATAGGGTATTAGTACATCTGAAGCATACGTTAAATGTGTAAATTTTTCCTCTAAAAAAGGAAATATTGACTGAATTGATCGTAAATTATAATACTTTATGACTTCGCGACCCGGTAAGGAAGATGTTACTCGTAGGGCAAATGGCATTTCCACAATGCCGACAAACCCCTCTGATATCATTTGATAATACAAATTCTCATTGAACCCAAAAACTTGATTTTGGTTAGAATCTTTATGGGAAATAATCAAATGATTCGTTTGATACATTCGAAAAATTAAACGTTTTATAACCAGTAAACTATAATGATTGTGAGAACTCACATTTTTTAATAAGTTCCATCTAGTTAAACCACGATCACGAACAAATGCATACATATACTCCCGAAAGATAAGTGGGTATAGGAGTTGATATTTCCCAGATCTATCTAGCTCTAAAAATTCTGGATATTTCGTCATTTTAATTTTTTTTTACCGAAAAAAGAATCGGATCCATTGGGTTATCAAATGATAACATAGTACGATAGAGTCAAAACAAGGTATTATCTTAAAAATAATAATAGGATACCTCGGAAAAAGATACGATTAAAAAACGGACTCTTGATCCTCCGTTTTTTCAACCAAGAGGTTTATGTTCGGATAACAAGATGGTAAGAAATCCTTTATTTTTTCAATCCAATCGCTCTTTTGATTAAAAAAAGATTTCTTTATCAATATACTGCCTTCTTCATACACATTTATTTCTACTACATATACATAATGGAGATAGCTAATAGTTAGGATTCAAAACAAATTGATAATACGCTCATGGTAAAAGTATTCCCCGCGTCAAGGACTAATATAGTTTTAACGTCTAATTAGATCGGGTAATCATTCAAAAATTAAGAACAGGAGCTCGTTACTTTTTCTTTTCCTATAATTGGAACCTATAGTTAGGATCTATCCATTTATTTAGTCGACCTAACTCTCAATTTAGTTTTAATTTCTTTGCTTGTTAATGTTAAATTAAGCAAGGTTTCACCCTATCCCCATAACAGTAAGAACAAAATATTCTTAGAATTCTTTATTTATACGACATGCTGTTTTTTCCAGTCATTTTTTTCAAGATCAGTCGTGGTCTTACAAACTCTACCGATGGTATAGACGAATCACTTGCTTCATACAAACGTGTAAAAGATGCTAGCCGCACTTAAAAGCCGAGTACTCTACCGTTGAGTTAGCAACCCGAACTCAAAAAATGAGTATGTCGTGTATAGATACAATAGGAATCCCAATAAAAAAAGAGATAAAATAGTACGACGCAATCAAAAAATTTAAAAAAGACAAAACAAACATAAAAAAATATAGAATAAATTTTGAACATAATAAAGATAAACCGAAGAGCGGGGAGAAATGGAGCAATTTCTCCACGCTCAGATTATATTTATTTGAGACATTATTGTCAATAGAAATGGGAATGTTGAGAAAAAAATACAATAAAAAAAATTAAAATTTGTGAATTTACTAAAATCAAAAACTAAAGGGTTATTTTAGATTTATTTTTATATTAGATTGACACTACATTATAGAAGTGACATAAAAATATTAAAGCATTTACAAATAAATTAACCAAATCGAAAAGAAAAACCCCGTTTTATTCAATTAATATCAATCTAAGTAAAAAAGAAAGGATTAAGCCGTTACTTTTTTGTTCATAGAATTCCACTGAAGAATTCCCAGAACAGTCTACTTTTTTGGTTATAAAAGATGACACTATCCGGGAACAATAATAAATATGATATAAAAGGAAAACTCTCTACTGGAGAAAAAATGGAAAATATTAGACAAAACTCTATAAAAATTGGCCACACCTTCTTTATTTTAATCTCCTTCTTGTTGTAGAGACAAGAGTTTTTCCCTGTTTTAAAACCCTTTATCTTTCTTTGCCTTGAATCATTGGGTTTAGACATTACGATTTTTTATCCTTTTAATCAAAATGGCTGCAACATACCTTTTTTTGTGATTTCTTTGTATCACCGAATCCTACTAAAGGTTAATTCCTGTGTAATAGACTTTTTATTTGATTGAAAGGTTTTTACAAATTCCAACAAATTTGAATTTACGGGGTACTTGAGTTGGCCCTTTTAGATTTCCATATAGAAAATATACTTAACAAAGTTATCCTAAATTATTAATTTTTATACAAATATATATACACATATAAACTAAAGAAAATCTAATAAAATAAAAATATATACTAAATAATATATTTAGATATATTAATTTAGTAATTAAATATAATAGTACTGCAATTCTAAAGAAGTATATTTGGAATCCGCATCATAAAATAACAGGGTATTTACTCGATATTTATAAGATAAATTCAACAATTTCACATGTTATTCTTCGAATATTAAACTAAGAATGAGTTTATCAATTTTATAAATGGATAACAATTTAATTCGTGGGTTATTTGCACTCTATTAAATTTGTGAAAAAAGATATCATTCATAGAAGACTCATAAAAAAGAAGAATAATAATTTTTTTTTTACTGTTAAACAGAAGATCATTCAAAAAAAATCAAACGTTTTTCTTATTTCTTTTGATATAGATGGAGTAAGCCTATAGTAATTTTTAACTATCTTGAGTATGTATACAGATACACACTGGGACGGAAGGATTCGAACCTCCGAATACCGGGATCAAAACCCGTTGCCTTACCACTTGGCGACGCCCCATGACACAAATAAAGACTAAGATTGGTACTAGTTGTTCGTCAACTTGAGTCTAACTATGCATAAAATAAATTAGATTGTTGAAAGAATTTTTCTATGTATAAATATAGAATTAAACTAAGGAATTTATTGATCATTACATCTAATTCAATTAAGATATTATATGAAAGTATGATTTATTCTATTTACTTTTGATTTTCGAATCAAAGTTGAAGAATTTTTGATTGGGCAAGTTAAAATCAAAGAAGGGTTTTTTGTATATCCACTTTATTTCTTTAACCTTCTATAAATAATGCAACTTATTAATAACTCAATCAAAATAAATATAATTACCCTCAAGAACAAAACGTTTGTTATGCTTAATATATTAAGTTTGCCCTGTAGCTGTCTTAATTCTACCCTTTTTTTAAATAGTTTTTTCGCCGCCAAATTGCCCGAAGCCTACGCTTTTTTAAATCCAGTCGTAGATGTTATGCCAGTAATACCTCTTTTCTTTTTTCTCTTAGCTTTTGTTTGGCAAGCTACTGTAAGTTTTCGATAATATTATTATTTAAATACCTTTTTTTTTAGTATTTACTACCGCCCTAGACAAATTCATGTTTTATTGTAAAAAATTTATAATAATCAATAAGATCCTATAAATCTTACAGTATGAAACCTTGATTGAAATAGTTCAATTATTGTATAAAAAGTTCACAACACCACATTTGACTTCATTATTATGCCCTTTTTCCAGCGAAGACCTCTTCCAAAATGTATAATTGTGGGTATAAGAGGTTTTTTCTTAATTTGGTGACAATTTTAAAAAATATATCTTAAAATATAATAAAATACGGAAGCTAAAATACAAATATCCGCATGGAAGATCTACTCTCTTTATTTTTCCTAAAAAAAAACTTTTGGAGATTCTGTAATGCTTACTCTAAAACTATTTGTTTACACAGTAGTGATATTCTTTGTCTCTTTATTCATCTTCGGATTCCTATCTAATGATCCGGGACGTAATCCTGGACGTGAATAATAAAAAAGAAATAAGGTTTGTTTTTCTTGCTCGATTTTAAAATGTTATTTAGTAGTATTTTATAACTTTCACATTTTTAATTTAACTAGTAAAAAAAGGAAATCAAAAGTTATCAATGAAAACGGAAAGAGAGGGATTCGAACCCTCGGTACGAAAAACTCGTACAACGGATTAGCAATCCGACGCTTTAGTCCACTCAGCCATCTCTCCCTAATGCACAAAATAAAGTACAATAAATTAAATAAAAGTCAATATAGGGCTTCAAAAAATACTTTTATTTAATTTATCCGTAATTTATCTGTAGAAAATGTATAAAAAAAATTAATAATAATAAATAAAATAAATCAAAAAGTACTTTTTTATTTTGTACAAAAAACAGGAATTTCCCCGGCCTGGCCAGTACCTAGCTGGGCCAGGTCTCTTTTGTTCCAATGACTAAAATTAAATAAAAAAGGTTCTTCTTCTAACGTAAGATAGGAAAAGAAGGGAACTGTGAATTCTTGTTCACCGCATTTTTATGTTACGACTTAAATAGTTTTGTCAAGCCATATCCGATAAAAACTTCTAAGCAAAAAACTTGGGATAAAATTTGGTCCTAATCTCATTACGTCTTCTCGTTTACGCTCTAATTTTCCGGATTCCTTCGTATCTTTTGATTACCAACAAATATCTTGTTCGACAAAAAGTAGATTTATACATAATAATCGGATTGTAGCGGGTATAGTTTAGTGGTAAAAGTGTGATTCGTTCTATTAAGCCCTTAATGGTTAAGGGGTCCCCCGGGGTTGATTTATATGCCATTCCGATCAAAAACTTTATCTCGTAAAAAGGATTT